TAAAGAATTCTTCTAAAAATTCTGAACCTAATCTTTGCAAAAAGGCGCGTACTGTACTTTTATGTTTACGGGCCAAAGTTCTAGCACATGAAAGTCGAAGTATATACTTTATTCGATACAAACTTTGTTTTTTTGAAGACCCGCTGTAATAATGAGAAAGATTTCTACATGTCCGACCAAATCGATCAATAATATCAGAATCAGACAAATCGGCCCAAACTGGCTTACTAATAGGATTCCCCGATACGTTACAAAATTTCGCTTTTGACAATGCTCCAATCATAGGAATAATTGGAACTATAGTTTCGAATTTTTTAGTAACAGTATCTACTAAAAAAGAATTCTCTAGCATTTGACTCTTTACCGCTGAAGGATTTTTTGGTACACTTGAAAGATAACCCAGAAAATAGAAAGAAAAATTTGAGAATTGGTTTATGTGGATCCTACAGGGTTGAGACCAAAAGTGAAAATGACATTGCCAAAAATTGACAAAGTAAGATTTCCATTTCTTCATCAGAAGACGAGTCCCTTTTGAAGCCAGAATGGATTTTCCTTGATATCTAACATAATGCATGAAAGGATCCTTGAACAACCATAGGGTTTTCTGAAAATCATTACAACAAAGTACTACGAGATGTTGTTCTATTTTTTCATAGAAATGTGCTCGCTCAAGAAAGGTTCCAGAAGATGTTGATCGTAAATAAGAGGATTGTTTACGGAGAAAAACTAATATGGATTCGCATTCAACTACATAAGAATTATATAGGAACAAAAATAGCCTTGGATTCTCTTTTGAAAAACCATAATAGTTAGATTTCTTTGGAGTAATGAGATTATTCCAATTATGATATTCATGAAAAAAGAATCGTAATAAATGTAAAGAGGGAACATCTTGTATCCAGCATTGTAGAATTTTAACCAAGATTTCTAGATGTACGGGGTAGGGTATTAGTATATCTGATACGCACTTTAAATGTGATAATTTGTCCTCAAAAAATGGAAATATTGAATGAATAGATCGTAAATTCTGAGATTTTGGTATTTCTTTTTTTTCTTCGAGGGAGGATACTAATCGCAACGAGAAAGGAATTTCCACAATGACAGCAAAACCCTCTGATATCATTTGAGAATAAAAATTCTTGTTATGCCCAACGAATCCATTTTGGTTAGAATCATTAACAGAATTGATCAAATAATTCTGTTGGTACATTCGAGTAATTAAACGTTTCACAAGTAATGAGCTAAATTTTTTGTCATAACCTGAAATTTCCGCGGGTTCATAAAAAAGGGATCCATTTACATTTAAACCATGATCATGAGCAAGTGCGTAAATATACTCTTGAAAGAGAAGCGGATATAGGAAGTGTTGTTGTTTCGATCTACTTTTTTCTAAATATCCTTTTAATTCTTCCATTTTTAATTATACTTGAACCAGAGACAGGAAGCATTTCTTGGATCAGCAAATGATACATAGTGCGATATGGCCAGAACTAATATGTATATAAGGTATGTATACAGTAAGAAAAAGTTACCCTGAAAACAGAGAGTCCAATCCCCAGATCTTCTTCCTATCTTTCCAGATTCAATTGGTTTATGTTCGTTAACATAACAAGAAAAAGAAAAGGTTAAAAATCCTTTATTTTTGCAACCCAATCGCTCTTTTGATTTTGGAATCCATTTTCTTTATCAGAATGCTCTTTCTTTTACACATCCATCTCCACTCTACCCTATCTATAATGGAGAATAGTTAGGATTCATTAAAAAAAGTAATTGATGATCCACTCACAGGAGAACCCTCTCCCGTATCGGGCACTAATCTATTTTTAACGTCTAATTAGATTAGATCGGGTAACCATTCAAATTAAGAACATAAGCTCGTCGCTTTTTCTTTGCCTAGAATTGGAGCCATAAAACTCTATCCATTTATTCACTCGACCAAACGGTAAATGTGAATTCATTTTGTCCCCTTCCTAAAATCAAAGGGTTTTTGTACCGATCCAGTAAGGATGATCTATTCCTAGAGTTCTACATTACTAATTAAATTAATAATTAATATAATACGACATGCTATTTTTTCCATTCATTACCTTTCAGGATCAGTCGTGGTCTTATAGACTCTACCAAAAGTCTGGACGAATTCGTTGCTTCATCCAAATGTGTAAAAGATCATAGCCGCACTTAAAAGCCGAGTACTCTACCGTTGAGTTAGCAACCCAAATACCAAATAAATATATCAAATAAATAATATGTGAATATAATATGTGAAGAATAGATATGATCGAAATCAAAATACAAATATATTTGAATTTTAAAATAAATGGATTGCACGATCCCACCAAAAAAAATATTGTATTGAAATTTAATTAGCAACAAATTTGAAAAGAAAAAATCTACTACGATTCTATTAATTAAAGTTTTATTTTAATTAAAGAAAACCGGGGCAGATCCGATTAAAATACAACAGATTTGCAGATAAATATTTTATTTCATTTTTTTTATCAATTCAAAAATTTTTTCATTTCATTCATTAATAATTGAAGTAAAAAACCAAAATAACCAATATAAATATGGGTGGGGATAAACGGATCCATTTATTTACGATCGAATTATATTTGTTCAATACACCATTGTCAATATGAATTTAATGTTGAAAAAAAAAAAATCAAATTAATTGAATAAATCAAATAAAGACTTGTGTTGGATTGGCACGACATAAAATAAATAAGAAATGTGAAGAAAAAAATAAGGAAGAAGTGGAGAAAATCTCGGGTTTATTCAATGAATAGAAGTACAATAAGCAAGATTAACTCGTTTTTGTTGGTAAATTTTCAAAGCAAGAAAAGGTGCGTGTGAATAGAAAAAGAAAAGGGCAAATGTTGAGTAAAAATTTATACAAAGCTATATACTACTATATACTAGATACTAGGCACTACCCTTTTGTATTTCAAAAATCTTTTGATTAATTCAAATAATTAATTCAAAGTTCTTTAGACAATTAATTCCGCTTTCTTAAAAATATCATGAACAGTTCTTGTGGGTTGAGCTCCCTTTTCAAGAAAATATAGAATAGCCGGAACGTTTGAATAAGTTCGATTCTTTATCGGATCATAAAAACCCACTCTCCTAAGATCTCTTCCTTCTCTTCGGGATCGAACATCAATTGCAACGATTCGATAGATGGCTCATTGGGATAGATAAGCAAAGCCCCCCCCCCCAGAAACGTATAGGAGGTTTTCTCCTCGTACGGCTCAAGCAAGAAAGAATGATTCTAAAATGATTGATTCAATTTGATAAAATTGAAATTTATTTTTCTGAAAATTAATTTATAATTAATTTATTAATTCTAATTTAGAATATATATTCTAATTATATTAATTATATACTAATTATATACTAATTATATATATAAATTCTAATTATATATATAATTATATTAAATTATTCAATATTCTAATTAATAAAAATATTCTAATTTAAATTAATAATCTAATTTAATAATTTAAATATTAAATTAAAATAAATTAAAATTAAATATTTAAATATTAAATATATATTATTATTATAAAATATAATTTAAATATATTAAATATTAAATATATATTATTATTATAAAATATAATATATATTATTATAAAATATATATATTATATAATATATATATATAATATATAAATAATAAATTAATAAATATATAAATAATATAATTATATAAAAATATAATTATATAAAATATATATAATAATATATATATAAAATAAAATTATATAAACAAAAAAAAAAAATATCAATAGTTATATCATAATATAGTGATAATCATAATGGTCATAATGGTATAGTGGCAAACTGATCCATAAAAAAATCATGAATTAGACTATGATTGGAATTGTTTTATTTTTCCATAAAGAAAAAACGAAACTTCATTCATTTGGACTCATAACTCAAGTTGGGTAGCTCTGAAAGAATTCGAATAGAAATCCTTAGAATTTATTGAGTCGTCTGTAACCTTTTTTGTTTGTCTCATCTCAAATCTATTTGAATTTTAATTTTATTCCTTATTCTAATTCCTTTCCTTATTTTGATTCAATTGTTGAGACAGTTGAAAATAGTGTTTCCTTGTTCCGGAATCCTTAATCTTTGCTTTGTCGAATCGTTGGGTTTAGACATTACTTCGGTGATTTTACTCCTTTCAAAAGGGCAGCAACATACCCTTTCTTTCTATGGAAAAATTATACGAACGATGGATTCCCTTGTAATACACTTTTGATCAAAATAGTTTTCCCAATTCCAACAAGTTTGACTTTTTGATTTCAAATTGTTAGAATTTGAATCTTTCGATTTCTAAATTGAAGACATATTTACAAAGTTGGTCCAGCTTATTGATTGGCATTAACCCTGGATTCTTTCCCTCGATATGATAAATGAATCATTACTTTCTACTCGAGCTTCACCGTGTACTATTTACTTATTACTTACAACACTTACAACCCAACAAAATGGAATTCCTAGTGGAACAGAACAAACCATGTCGAGCCAAGAGCATCCTCATTTCTATAGAGAATTCTATAGAGAATGGTGGATGTAAGAATCCACATAAGTGATCACGTCCTTCAAGTCGCACGTTGCTTTCTACCACATCGTCTCAAACGAAGTTTTACCATAACATTCCTCTAATTTCGAACCGGGATGGAATTGATTCAATATGGAATCATGAATAGTCATTGGCTCAATCGGTACATTTTAATACATTAATACATACTTTTTTTTAATACATACTTTTTTTTCTATTTCCCTTTTATTTATGCTTTTATTTATGGATAAAAAAGTCTTTATCCTAAGAGAAAAGAATCCAAAATTACCCCCCTATTTTAACCTACGAAGGAAACCCATTTATATTTTTTACAAAAAAAAGAGGAAATCACTGTTGGTTAAGACCTATTTATATCTTCAACAAATTGTTTGGAACGACCAGTCATGAAAAAAAAAAGAATAAATCAGAACCAGAAGAGTATGATCTTTCCATATTCATCCATCAAATACAATGAACATTTGTTCCCAAGGGTATGGGTAATTATGTATTTTAATTAAAGAATGACAAATTTTTGCACTTACACTTAATCAAAAAGACTTTGTTCACTAAAGACTTTGTTCACTACGGAAATAGAACACAAACAATACATAATACATATGGGCATAGAACGCGGTCATTTTTTGCAAATTTTGCTTTACTTTACGTTTTTTCATCAATCCCATTTTTTATTTTTTAAGTAAATTGAATAGAATATAGTATAGGAATTCCCCCCCCCCCGAGTCGCTACATTAACTTACAATTTTTTTATTCATTTGAACCGGATACAAAAGTAAATGTAAATGGGTCAACAAATGTTTGATATTCATATTTGAATTTTACTCCACCTCAGTTTCATTTTTAGGGACTTTAATTTAAAACCAGTGATAGAATTATCTCCAAAAACCTCTATTCTTTTGTTTAGTCTCTACATGGACTGTAGAATACCCTATTCACTTACTTTAGGCTTTAATAAATGGAGAGATTTTTCGCATTTTGATTATGAAGAATTGATCTGGGACGGAAGGATTCGAACCTTCGAATAACGGGACCAAAACCCGCTGCCTTACCGCTTGGCCACGCCCCATTTAGATTTCTATTTGACACTAATAAACATTATTCCCCTTTTTGGACATTCGTCAATTCCAGACAATACGACAATAAAAATAAATAAAATACATATAGGATATCTTGTTATTCTTGCTGGTATTCGATACATATAGATATGGAATAAAAAATTCATTGATGATTGCATATAATTCAATTAAGATATTGTATGAAAGTGTAATTCCTTGTATTCTCATTTGAAAATGTGAGGATTTTAGATTTTGGGGGGAAGTTCAAATAAAAGAAAAAGAAGGCTTTTTTACCTACCTTCTTTCTTAATTTTCCCGTATATCAATAATTCAATAAAAACTAAATTATCTACAAAAACAAATGTTCGTTTGTTATGCTTAATATCTTTTTTAGTTTAATCTGTATCTGTCTTGATTCTGCCCTTTCTTCAAGCAGTTTTTTCTTCGGGAAATTGCCCGAAGCTTATGCTCTTTTCAATCCAATCGTAGACATTATGCCCGTCATACCTGTACTTTTCTTTCTCTTAGCCTTTGTTTGGCAAGCTGCTGTAAGTTTTCGATGAAGTTCGTAATACTATACTGAAAATATTCATGATTTATTCGGTAAAAAAAAATTTAACAATTATTGATAAGATCATATGAGTCTTACATTACAAATCCTCTATTAAAAAATAGAAATTCTTGTATATTGGTAAGGGCAGCGATAAATTTGGATCAGTCTATTTTCCCTTTCGTCCGCCCTTCCGGTAAGCAAGAACTCTATTAGATTAGGTTTTTCCAAAATACCTAATTGTTACTAATTGTTAATATTACAATAACAATTTTGGTAACGAAAAAATCAGAATCTTAATCACAAATAAATTCATGAATTTTCAAATTCATTCTTTTTTTTTTTAGATTTAGTAGAAAAAAAAAACACTTAATTAAAATAAAAGAATTTGTTCTTTATTTTTTTCATATTTTTGTATCATGTCAAACCAAAATAGTACATGTGTTACAACAAAACTCAAATGGATAATCTATTCCCCTTTACCCCAAAAATGATCTTATCTTGGAGATTGTGTAATGCTTACTCTCAAACTCTTCGTTTATACAGTAGTGATATTCTTTGTTTCTCTCTTCATTTTTGGATTCTTATCTAATGATCCAGGACGTAATCCTGGGCGCGAGGAATAAAAGACTAAGAGGTTTTTATTTTATCATTTTTCCTTGCGTTTTCTGAATATTTTTTTGTGTATTCCATACACTTAACTATGATAAAATAAAACAAGGGATCGAGATTTTTCGAATTCAAAAGTATCAAGTGACCAGAGAAAGCGGAGAAAGAGGGATTCGAACCCTCGGTACGAATAACTCGTACAACGGATTAGCAATCCGCCGCTTTAGTCCACTCAGCCATCTCTCCTAATTTGGAATTGGAATTTTTTATGTTTATGTGACACTTAAAGTAACGATTGATTGATAAAAATCTGCCTTACCCTTTTTTTGATTTAAAAATAATATTACTTATTTATTAAATTAAACTTTTTTTATTAAACTTTTAAAATTATTAAAATTATTAACTTATTATATTTTATATTAATATTTTAATTTTATAATTAATATTTTATATTATTTTATATTATATAATATTTATTATAATTTATAATATTATATGTAATTAACGTATTAAATATGAATTAAATATTAAATATTATATGATTAAATATTATATGATAATTATTAACATATTATTAAATATTAACTTATTAAATAAAATATTAACATAACAGTTAACATAACATTATTAACATATAAATATTAACATAACAAATATATAATAAATATTATACAACAAAAAAGTATATAACACATGAGTTGAATAAATTTATAAGATAAGTTAAATAAAATAATAGACTAAGGACTAAGGCCAATATTCCAATATTTAGGACTAATATTATTATTTATTTTATTATTTTATTATTATTAATTATAATATTTATTTATAATTATATATTATAATTTATAAAATATAAATTAATAAAATATATAAAATATATGTAAAGAAGGGTAAATAAGATATATGTAAATAAAAGATATATATATAAGATAAGTATATATAAGATAAGGAATATATATATAAGATAATATATATATAAGATAAAGATAATATAATAAGATAAAGATAATATAAGATAAGGCTAAGTTATAAAATAAGGGTATAAATATAAAATAAGGGTAAATAAGATATCTATGAATTTTACTTAACCAACAATTCAATTTTGATAACGATAATAATTTAAAACGGATATTTCAAATAGAAAAATACCTTACTTTTTTTATACAAAATTTTTTATTTTATTTCCACGGCCTGGCTAGTACCTAGCTAGGCCATTACTCCAATTGATCATTCATAAATCAATTTATTTATATTATTATAAATATTATATTATTATATATTATATTATTATATTATTAATATTATTATATATTTTATATTATTATTATATATTATAAATATATATTATAAATATATTATAAATTATATATATATATATATAAATTTTATATATAATAAACTTTATTTTATATTTTATATATTATTTATTATAAATTTATAATTTATTATAATTATTAAAATAAAATATAAGATTATTTATAATTTTTTAATATAATTTTAATATTATATTAAATATTAAATGAATTGACTAGAATATTCAATTTAACTTAGCTTACTTAAGTTATATAACTTAACTTATTTATATTTACTTGTTTTTGTTTTGTTAAAGTAACAAAATTTGTTTGATCTGAAGACTTAAGAGCCATGATCAAAATTAATAGGATCTGACACTCAAAAAATTGGAAAATAAAGGTGGAGTTCCGGATTCTTGTAGAATTCCTTTTTATTTTATGTCCAACTTCAATAGCTCCTTCAAGTCAAAACTATTAGCAACGACTTACCATGAAACGAAAAGTATGACTCATTTTTTTATAGTTAAATAAGCTTTATTCATCTATTTGGGATTTTTTCAAGTCCCTTATCAAGACAGAATATGTGTCAAGATTCAAATTTTCATCATTCTGATACTATCTTTATAATGTCTCATTCTTTGTTCGACAAATAGTTCATTAATATACAATAATTAAATTGTAGCGGGTATAGTTTAGTGGTAAAAGTGTGATTCGTCCTATTAACAACTTAAATAGTTAAAGGGTCTTTCAGTTAATATTCCAAAAAGAAACTTTATTTCTTAAAAAGGTTAATCCTTTACCTCTTAATGTTACATTTGAGGAAAAATATAAATTCTCGTGATTTGTATCCAAAGGCCAGTCATTTTTTAATTGACTAAAAAACATTGGATCATATGGAATCGCGAAGCATAATTTTTTTTTTGAGTTGATTCAACTCTTCCAATTGAATGAGTATGAGTAAAGGGATCCATGGATGAAGATAAAATGTTTATTTCTAATCGTAACTAAATCTTCAATTTTTGTATTAAAAGGGGGATTGAAGCCAAACAGCTAGAAAATGGTGGCTTTGGTTTACTAGAGCCATCGACATATTGTTTCAGCTCGGTGGAAACAAAATTCTTTTTTTTCCTCAGGATTCCGCGAATCGAAATAAGGAACGAAGTAACTAGACGGATTTGGTAGAATTTTCCTCTTCTAGAAGGATCATCCATAAAGCGAGTAAGAAAAGCTGACATGGATGTTATGGATCTAATTTTTCAGATTTATGATGACTCCCTTTTCATACAGCATAAATTTTTTATATTTTTTCTTCTTGTATGCCTTAGATCTGGGAACACATTGATCTTCCATAAAGGAGCCGAATGAAACAAAAATTTCATGTTCGGTTCTGAATTAGAGACGTTAAAAATGATCAACCAACGTCGACTATAACCCCTAGCCTTCCAAGCTAACGATGCGGGTTCGATTCCCGCTACCCGCTCTATATCACTTTTATACATCCATCATTGATTCAAATGTGCATTCTTATTTGCCAAAATCTTCCGCATGCAATCCAATTCTTGTTTTGTTTTTATCCGGATAAAAGAAAAAAAGAAAACAGGAATGAAAAACAAGCAGCGTCCATTGTCTAATGGATAGGACAGAGGTCTTCTAAACCTTTGGTATAGGTTCAAGTCCTATTGGACGCAATTTATTTCCATCTATTTTTTTTTTTAGATTGTTATGCCAAAGCCAAAAACTTATTTATTTGAATAAAAATTTGAATCAGAGACATTTCTCAATGATTACTCTTGTATTAAGAATAAGAGTAATAGAATAAGAGTCATAATTTTAGGTTTGCTCCTGAAGTAGAAACAATTTGATCTGTTCCTGAATAGCCTCCTTCAAAAGGGCTTCTGCTTCCTCGGTG